TTTTCAAAACTGACTTTGATCATAACACCCATATCTATTTAGTAGAATATGGTATAACATGTGGCTTCTTTCGAGCCTAAGCTCTTATGTATGTGTAAACATGATATATGGGTAAATGAATTCTAACAATTTTCAAATGGATCGGTATCGGGGAGAATTTCGGAAATGGAAAGTCAATATATCTATATGTGGATATCTATAGGAAATCATATGAAAGAGATGTTATTATTTTAGTTTGGATCTAAGCAATTCGATGAATTTTTCTAAAAGGTTCACATCATAGTAGTGCTGGTTGATGAGAGTTACTTCGGAAACAAAAAAAGTAAAATCAAATTTATTTTTGTTATTCTTCCAATTCCAATAAAATGCAACTAGGTCTAGTGAGAGTATGAGTTGGCGATCAGAACGTATATGGATAGAACTTATAGCGGGATCTCGAAAAATTAGTAATTTCGGTTGGGCCCTTATTCTTTTTTTAGGTTCATTAGGGTTTGTATTGGTTGGAACCTCCAGTTATTTTGGTAGGAATTTTATATCTTTATTTCCTTCTCAGCAAATAAATTTTTTTCCGCAGGGGATCGTGATGTCTTTCTATGGGATCGCGGGTCTTTTTATTAGCTCCTACTTGTGGTGCACAATTTCGTGGAATGTAGGTAGTGGTTATGATCGATTCGATATAAAAGAGGGCATAGTGTGTATTTTTCGTTGGGGATTTCCTGGAAAAAACCGTCGCATATTTCTGCGATTCCTTATGAAAGATATTCAGTCCATCAGAATAGAAAATAAAGAGGGTCTTTTTGCTCGTCGGGTCCTTTATATGGAAATCAGAGGCCAGGGGGCCATTCCCTTGACGCGTACTGATGAGAATTTGACTCCACGAGAAATTGAGCAAAAAGCTGCTGAATTGGCCTATTTCTTGCGCGTACCAATTGAAGTATTTTGAAAAAAGGAACTGAAAAATGAATACTTTGCAAGAGGGAAAAAACTCAAGAACCCTCTTTTTTTTTCTATACCATAACTTAACGGAAGTTTGTTCTGAACGCCTATTCGAGCCAAAGTAAACGTATACGAAGCAACCCTAAAACGAAATTTTTTGTGTCCATAATTTTTTTTATTTTAATATTTGATATTTTTTTTAATAGAACGGGAGTTCTTTCGTCTCGAAATCCAACTAATATTAATTTGAAGTGGGCTCTTTCTTATTCTATTTCTGTATTCTTTCTAGATTCAAGGACTAACCTAACCGCTATACTGCATCACAAATAAAAACCTCGCAATAGATTAATGGGCTCGATGACTTGGGATATAACTTATGCTTGATAGAAATATTAGTATCATATAGAGTCGACGCATGGGGTGAGTTCATTTAAACTTCAAAAATTCACAGACGAAAAATGGCAAAAAAGAAAGTATTCATTTCCCTTCTATATCTTGCATTTATAGTATTTTTGCCTTGGTGGATCTCTCTCTCATTTAAAAAAAGTCTGGAATCTTGGATTACTAATTGGTGGAATATTAGGCAATCCGAAATTTTTTTGAATGATATTCAAGAAAAGAGTATTCTAAAAAAATTCATAGACTTGGAGGAACTCCTTCGTTTGGAGGAAATGATAAAGGAATACCCAGAAACGCATTTACAAAAGCTTCGCGTCGAAATCTACAAAGAAACGACCCAATTGATCAAGATGCACAATGAGGATCGTATCCATACAATTTTACACTTCTCGACAAATATAATCTGTTTCGTTATTCTAAGTGGTTATTCTATTCTAGGTAATGAAGAACTTGTTATTCTTAACTCTTGGATTCAAGAATTCCTATATAACTTAAGCGACACAATAAAAGCTTTTTCTATTCTTTTATTAACTGATTTATGTATAGGATTCCATTCGCCCCACGGTTGGGAATTAATGATTGGCTCTGTCTACAAGGATTTTGGATTTGCTCATAATGATCAAATTATATCCGGTCTTGTTTCTACTTTTCCAGTCATTTTAGATACAATTTTTAAATATTGGATCTTTCGTTATTTAAATCGTGTATCTCCTTCACTTGTAGTGATTTATCATTCAATGAATGACTGAAAAATGATTGAACGACCCAATTATAATATTTGTTACTTTGTCCATAAGCAAAACACTCAAAATAGTACTTATTCTTTCTACCCAGCCAAGGGATCTCTCCAATGTTTCAGAAAAATTATTTCAGTAAATAGCAAAATTATAGATAGGGAACTCTACTAGCGACCTACCTAATTTTATTGTAGAAAATTTCGGGATCAATGATTGGACCATGCAAACTAAAAAAACCTTTTCGTCGATAAAGAAAGAGATTACTCGATCCATTTCCCTATCGCTCATGATATATATAATAACTCAGGCACCCATTTCAAATGCCTATCCCATTTTTGCACAGCAGGGTTATGAAAATCCACGAGAAGCAACGGGCCGTATTGTATGTGCCAATTGCCATTTAGCTAATAAACCCGTGGATATCGAGG